CATAAGAAATTTCTAATCCACTCATCGGAAAAGCTTTTCCCGCATTAAGCACTAATATATTTTTAACGTCTAATTAGATGGGGTAATCATTCAAAAATGAAGAACAGAAGCTCGTTACTTTTTATTTCCCTAGAATTGGAACCTCTAGTTAAGGCTCTACCCATTTATTCATTCGACCCCCCCAAAAAATTATTTTTTTAAAATGGAATTTAAACAATTGAAATAAGATTTTGGACCTATTCAGTAAGAATGAAATATTCTCAGAATTATCCTACGACATGCTGCTTTTTCCATTCATTCCTTTCAGGATCAGTCGTGGTCTTACAAACTCTACCGATGGTATGGACGAATCTGTTGCTTCATACAAATGTGTAAAAGATGCTAGCCGCACTTAAAAGCCGAGTACTCTACCGTTGAGTTAGCAACCCAAATAAACAAATTAGAATGTGTAGATACAATCAGAATCCCAATAAATAACGAAATTGAATGGTACAACACAATCAAACCATTAAAAAAAAAAACTCTAACTGAACATAATAAAAATGAACAAATCCGACGAAAATACAAAAAATTCTCAAATAAAAGATAAAATAAGGATAAAGTCAAAGATTTTCAAATATTTATAGACCGCCTCTTGTCTCTCTTCTCTTATATTATATTATCCATTAATTAGTATTATCCATTAATTAGTATATATCGAGTTTAATTGATTAAAATCTTAATCAAAAAATACTTCTTGTATGACAGAAAATATAAGAGCCTATTATTTGAATGAAATAAAATCTATGGAACAGGGATAAATAGATCCATTTATCCACGATCGGATTATATTTATTTGATACACTGTTGTCAATATGAATATTGAGAAAAGCATACGTATACAAAAGAGAAAACAAATTCTAAATCGAACTAACAATTCCGATTTCAATCAATTAAAATTAATCAAATTCAAATTATTTAAATTGAAATATAAAAAAAAAACGAAGGACTTGTGTTGGATTGGCACTATATATAATATAGGTGGAAGACTAAATTAAGGAAGACGGTGAAGAAGTAGAAAAAAATGAGGTTTATTCAATAACTAAAATAAGCAGATTTAGTCCTTTGTTTTTTTTGTTCATAGAGTTCCAACGAAAACGGGGGTAATGTCAAATTTTTATGTCTATAGACCCCATTACTTCTACGTCATTTCTTATTTATTCACTTGATCTTTTTTTCTATCTATTTTATTTCAATTTTAAATTATTGGATCAATTGTTATATCAATAAAATAGAAATCCATTTTTTTGTCGTTATAACTAAAGGACACCATTCTATAGTAACAATACTAAAAGTAACAATACTAATTCTATAGTAACAATACTAAAAGTAACAATACTAAAAGGGTTATACAAAGCTATATATAAGTCATCCACACCTTCTTTTTTCTATTTTATTTTATCAATTGAATTTTGTTTGTTGATTAAGGCGAAGTTCCGTAAAAACCCCCGCCTTTTTTGAAATATCATGAACAGTTCCTGTAGGTTGAGCGCCTTTTTCAAGGAAGTATAGAATAGCAGGAACATTTAAATAGATTTGATTCTTTATCGGATCATAAAAACCCACTTTCCGAAGATCTCTTCCCTCTCGTCGGGATCGAACATCAATTGCAACGATTCGATAAATGGCTCATTGGGATAGATGAAGAATACCCCCCCTAGAAACGTATAAGAAGTTTTCCCCTCGTACGGCTCGAGAAAATTCGAAATTATGTCTATGTATAGAATTACAATATCAAATATATCCATAAAATCATCAAATTAATTAGACTATTGATTTTAGTACTTTTTTTCTTATTCTTTCTTACCCAACAAAAAAGAAAATTAGTCGTATTTGCACCCTCATAACTCAAGTTGGATAACTCTGAAATAACTCAAAAGAGAAACCTTTTAGATATTTCATCTATTGAGCGGTCTCTAACCCTTTAATTGTCTGTCTTCTTTAGAATCCATTTTGATTCTTTTCTGATCTATTTTGATTCTTTTCTGATCTAGTTGTTAAGACAATTGAAAATGGTATTTCCTTGTTCCAGGATCTTTGCCTTGAATCATTGGGTTTAGACATTACTTCGGTGATCTTTAAATCCTTTCAAAACGGCAGCAACATACCATTTTTTGTGATTTCTTTCTGTCAAAGAATCATACGAATGTTTGATTCCTGCGTAATACACTTTCCTTTTGATTTGATCGAAAGAGTTTTACCAATTTCAACAAACTTTCCTTTTGAATTGGAAATTTTCTCGAATAGGACCCTTTAAGTTTATGTAGCGAAAATATACTTACGAAGCTGTTCCAATTTATTGATTGATACTAACCCTAGATTCTTGCCCCTGAAAAATAAATAAATACTTTCTACTCGAGCTCCATCCTATACTATATTATATCACACCCCCCCCCCCAAAAAAAAAAGAGAGTTACAGCGGAACAGAACAAATGATGTCGAGCCAAGAGCACTTTCATTCCTATATAACATATAAAAAAATGGTGGATGTAAGACTCCACAGCGGATCATGTCCTTCAAGTCGCACGTTGCTTTCTACCACATCGTTTTAAACGAAGTTTTACCATAACATTCCTTCAGTTTGGAACCCATATGTAATTGATTCAATTATGGAATCATGAATAATCATTGGTTCGGATATAGATTAATAGAATTTAATATTGGAAATTCTATAAAAATAATTTTTTTTTTTTTTTTTCTTATTTATATCATTCTAAATTTTCGAATATTTTTCGATTATTGTAAAATCAAATTAGTTAACTAAATTATAACTAATATAACACGAATAAATAAATATAATACGAAGAAACAAGTTATTTTGAATCTGTATCCATAATAGTGGTAGCATAAATTCAACAATTTCACACTTCTTCAAGTACCAAGAACTCATAGGAGTTCGTTACAAAGATTGAATTGATTGAAAAATCTCCTATCCGATATAATTATTTGCATTTTGCATAACATAAAGTTTTACAGCAAGGACCTTTCGTTTTTTATCATCAGTAAGAGAGAGAGAAATTCATATTGGATTAAACCATCTGTGATTAAAAAAAGATAGATAAAAAAACACTGATGTAAGGGAGAAATTTTATGTTGTTATTTTTTCATATTTATACTGTAAAATCGTTTGCGTGTTATTTGAACTCAATTAAATTTGTGAAAAAGATATGATTCCGCGGATTATGAAAAAAAAAATAATAATAATCACATTCTATACCAATATTCTACTCTTAATACAGAAGGCTGTTCGAAAAGGCAATCTTTTATATATATTTTATTATGATATATTTTCTATATCAAAATAAAATTATAAATATATTATATTAATTATAAATATATTATATTAATATTATATTAATATTATATTAATAGAATGTTAATATAATGATCACATTATATAATAATATATATAGACGGGGTATGCTCTGGGACGGAAGGATTCGAACCTCCGAGTAGCGGGACCAAAACCCGTTGCCTTACCACTTGGCCACGCCCCATTTATTTCTATTCGACACTAATAAACACTAATATTGGTACGGGTTATTCGTCAACTCCAGTCTAAATATCTATTATTTAGAAAATGGATTACTAGAATTTTTATACATGTAGACTATACATGTAGACATAGAATTAAACTGAATTTATTGATCATTACATATAATTCAATTAAGATATTGTACGAAAGTATGATTTATTCTATTCTCTTTTGATTTGAGATATAGAAGGATTTTTGATTGGGTGAGTTCAAATCAAAGAAAGTTTTTTGGTCTATCTTATTTATTTTTATTCATTTTTTTTCTTCTATCAATAATACCCTATATTATAATAATAAAATATAATAATAAAAAACTCAATTAAATTTATTAATAACTCAATCAAAATAAATACAATTATCCCCAAAAACAAAATGTTTGTTATGCTTAATATTTTAAGTTTGATCTGTATCTACCTTAATTCTGCTCTTTATTCCAGTAGTTTTTTCGTCGCCAAATTGCCCGAAGCCTACGCTTTTTTGAATCCAATTGTAGATGTTATGCCAGTAATACCCCTGTTCTTTTTTCTCTTAGCCTTTGTTTGGCAAGCTGCTGTAAGTTTTCGATGATATTTTTAATAAAGTCCCAGACAAATTCATGATTTATTCGAAAAAAATTCGTGGAATTGATAAGATCAGATACGTCTTACACTCTCAATTCAAATATTGAAATTCTTGTACAACCGCGACAAATCCGGATCACCCCACTTTATTTCTTGGTGTCAAAATAAAAAAGGTAGGGTATGTGGTATAAAAGTGGAGAATCTATTCTCTTTTTTCCTAAAAAAAATCTTGGAGATTGTGTAATGCTTACTCTCAAACTATTTGTTTACACGGTAGTGATATTCTTTGTTTCTCTCTTTATCTTCGGATTCCTGTCTAATGATCCAGGACGTAATCCTGGACGTGAAGAATAAAAAATAAGGTTTTCTTTGCTTGATTTTAAACTGTTATTAGTAAGATTTTATCTATTCCGCTTCTTTAACTATTAATTTTTAACTATTAATAATAATAAAATAATAATAATAAAAAAGAGCTCGCGATAAATTCGAAAGAAAATGCCAAGTCATCAATGAAAACGGAAAGAGAGGGATTCGAACCCTCGGTACGAAAAACTCGTACAACGGATTAGCAATCCGACGCTTTAGTCCACTCAGCCATCTCTCCTCTCAATTGAAAAAGGATAATACTATGTTACATTATAAAAAAAAAATAAGGCTTGAAAACGCCCGTCATAGTATATACTCTTATTTTTTGATTTCGTGATTTCGTCCGAAGGGGCTTTTTAGTTCCACGGCCCGGCCTGGTCAGTACTTAGCCGGGCCCGCCCTTTTGTTCCAACAAATCATAAATCAAAAGATTTATAAAAAAAAAAAAAAAAAAATTGCTTGTTATTGCGATAAACAAAAAGAACTTTTTCAATTTCTAT